ATAGGCAGAAATCAAATATCTAAAAAAAAAAAAATAGAAAGAACAATAGCCAACGAGATCGAAATACTGAATCATAAATGTAGTTCGGGTTCAAATTCTATATATATTGGAATCCAATATGGATGGTCTTTTCTATAATGATAAATAAATTAAAGAGACTTACTCGTGATTTCATGTACTTGATATTTCTTTTGAAAAAAAAAGAGGGATTGGCTGAACTTGAAAATTTACTCTTTACTCATTCAATGAGTATACGATTGAATCGTATTCGGTTGGGTGACACCAACTAAATCGAGTGCTAACTCCCATTTATTTCTTATTGTATTGAATTAACCGATCAATCTGCTATCGGACATTTATTTTCCCCTTGGCATGGCACTATTCCAAAAAAATTTTCGACATATTTCACTTTAATTATAATTATGAGAATCAATCCTACCCCTTCTAGTCCTGCGGTTTCCACACAAAACCTAGGGCGTATCGCTCAAATTATTGGCCCAGTACTAGATGTTGTTTTTCCTCCGGGCAAGATGCCTAATATTTATAACGCTTTAGTAGTTAAGGGTCGAGATACTGTCGGTCAGCAAATTAATGTGACTTGTGAAGTACAACAATTATTAGGAAATAATCGAATTAGAGCTGTAGCTATGAGTGCTACGGATGGATTGACGAGAGGAATGGAAGTAATTGATACGGGAGCTCCTCTAAGCATTCCAGTTGGCGGAGCTACACTCGGACGAATTTTCAACGTTCTTGGGGAACCTGTTGATAATTTAGGTCCTGTAGATACTAGCACAACATCTCCTATTCATAGACCCGCACCCGCCTTTATAGAGTTGGATACAAAATTCTCAATCTTTGAAACAGGAATTAAAGTAGTGGATCTTTTAGCTCCTTATCGCCGTGGAGGAAAAATAGGACTATTTGGGGGAGCTGGAGTAGGTAAAACAGTACTCATCATGGAATTGATCAACAACATTGCCAAAGCTCATGGAGGCGTATCCGTATTTGGCGGAGTAGGCGAACGTACTCGTGAAGGAAATGATCTTTACATAGAAATGAAAGAATCCGGAGTAATTAATGAAAAAAATATTGCAGAATCCAAAGTAGCTCTAGTCTATGGTCAAATGAATGAACCGCCGGGAGCTCGTATGAGAGTTGGGTTGACTGCACTAACCATGGCGGAATATTTCCGGGATGTTAATGAGCAAAACGTACTTCTATTCATCGACAATATCTTTCGTTTCGTCCAAGCGGGATCAGAAGTATCTGCCTTATTGGGGAGAATGCCTTCTGCAGTGGGTTATCAACCTACCCTTAGTACAGAAATGGGTTCTTTGCAAGAAAGAATTACTTCTACCAAAAAGGGATCCATAACTTCGATACAAGCCGTTTATGTACCTGCGGACGATTTGACCGACCCTGCTCCTGCCACGACATTTGCACATTTAGATGCTACTACCGTACTATCAAGAGGGTTAGCTGCCAAAGGTATTTATCCTGCAGTGGATCCTTTAGATTCAACGTCAACTATGTTACAACCTCGAATCGTTGGTGAGGAACATTACGAAACTGCGCAAAGAGTTAAGCAAACTTCACAACGTTACAAAGAACTTCAGGACATTATAGCTATTCTTGGGTTGGACGAATTATCCGAAGAAGATCGTTTAACTGTAGCCAGAGCACGAAAAATTGAGCGTTTCTTATCACAACCCTTCTTCGTGGCAGAAGTATTTACTGGTTCTCCAGGAAAATATGTCGGTCTTGCAGAAACAATTAGAGGGTTTCAACTGATCCTTTCCGGAGAATTAGACAGTCTTCCCGAGCAAGCCTTTTATTTGGTGGGTAACATCGATGAAGCTACCGCGAAAGCTATAAACTTAGAAGAGGAGGGCAAATTAAAGAAATGACCTTAAATCTTTGTGTACTGACTCCTAATCGAATTATTTGGGATTCAGAAGTGAAAGAAATCATTTTATCTACTAATAGTGGTCAAATTGGCGTATTACCAAACCACGCCCCCATTGCCACGGCTGTAGATATAGGTCTTTTGAGAATACGCTTTAACAACGACCAATGGTTAACGGTGGCTCTGATGGGTGGTTTTGCTAGAATAGGTAATAATGAAATCACCATTTTAGGAAATGATGCGGAAATAAGTACTGATATTGATCCGCAAGAAGCTCAACAAGCTCTTGAAATAGCTGAAGCTAATTTGAGTGGAGCTGAGGGTAAGAGACAAGCAATTGAAGCGAATCTAGCTCTCAGACGAGCTAGGACACGAGTGGAGGCTGTCAATGTTATTTCCTACTAGTTAAGTCATTAGATCAAAATAAAAAGAATAAGTTTTTTAAAAGTTCTTTATATATACACCACATGTTGATTTTGCTAATTGAACACAATCAAGTCTAATCTGATAAAAAAAAGAAGATGGGTAGAAAAACTTATTAGATATCATTTCATTGACTCCAGTATCTAATAAGTTCTACCTACTATTGGATTTGAACCAATGACTACCGCCGTATGAAAGCAATACTCTAACCACTGAGTTAAGTAGGTCATTTATCACTACAAATAGGAACCCATCACTTCGGGAATTATAGATGGAATAGGATTTCCAAGCAATACTAATTTCTTTCTGTTAAGCTTAAATAAAATAAATAAATCAGAGAGCTATCATGTGGGATTATGAAATATCTATCTTGACAAGAAATTGTCTATATGTTAAGATGTCTATAACAAGGGCTATAGCTCAGTTGGTAGAGCACCTCGTTTACACGTGCGCCAATGCTTTTCAAAGGAGCCAATTATGCAATGAACATAATTGATCGTATTGAAAAATTGATGTCTTACTCCATTCCATAGGTTCGAGGGAACAAGAGAACAATAGCCTGACCTAACAAATATTTGGTTCGGTCCGATTCAGGCGCTAATTAAGTTGCCAAATCAAATAGAACCCACCAGTGATTTGATAGTTGATAAGGTAAATACCCATCCCATTCAATGCTAGGCATAATGAGTATAAGGGACTCAAAAAAACCTCTTTTCGCTCTATGAACTTGAAGGTGTATGAAGTCTCATATTCGACTGTTCCAGCGAGGCGATAGAGATTCTATTTAACTTAGGTTAATCTAGGCCGAAGGCAGACCTAAGTCAACGTAATACTTCCTTGAAACACTTTGGTATTGCTCCTAGATCAGAATACAAATAATGAATCATAGCACATGGAGCCATCTCATTATCTTCCTCTAAAGATAAAATATGGTAGAATAACTGATCTTTACATCAGTTGATGGAAGAGCCCAATGCAACAAAATGCATGTTGGGTCTTTGAAACAGTTCAAATCATTTCGATAATAATAAGTTTGATCCGTTTTACCGAGAAGGTCTACGGTTCGAGTCCGTATAGCCCTATAATCCTAATATATTTTATATTATTTTAGTATAGCTTTCATTTCCTCATAGTTGTGGCCAGGTATCGTAGAAATGAAAGCATTACCAAATCAATTTAGGAAGTGGAAATCATGACATGATTCCGACTAAAAACTTCAACCTGACCCAACGAAATCTAATTCTAAGTAGCATGGGTCTAAGACGTATTCTTTTTTTGGTCTTAGGTCTTGTATTTGTAGAAAAAAAACCCCTGTCCTGACTAATCACTAATCTTTTTTTGGCAGAACAAGAGAAACCTTATTGATTGATTCACAAATAATGGAGAGATAATGAATTGGTACTAAAGGATTAACGTTATATTCTATGAGTTGGGGGGGTTTGGGTTGGGGGTTTGATTTGGTCTATTGAATCATTCGATAATATGTAATTCTTTCATTAGAAAATGTAATGTTATGTAAATCTTTTATGATTCCGTCGATTAGATTACTCCACTCTTTGCTATGTTTCATTGTCTAGTATCTAGTATAGGTGTACTGTAAAAGTTTTTTTGTGTCGGAATCTACCCCATTGTTTGGTGTTATCATTATATTAATAATATTAAGTGTTATTGCCATAACAAAACAAACGAGTATTTTGGTTCATTCCAAATCGTAATCTAGTTTATTACTAGAGATTGTTCCAAAATAGAAAGAATCTTTTATTCTAACTCTAATGAAATAACTCCATCCTTCTTATTTATTTCTGATAAGGTGGGATGGTACAGGTTCAAAGTTTCCAATTTTTTTTGTTTTTGTAGAGAAAGATATAACTTGTTATATGTCACCTCTCAATTCAACGGATTGAATCAAATTAATTAAGAAAAATTGAATCAAATTAATTAAGAAAAAAGGAAATGAAATAAATAATTTGAATATACTAATTATAGACTATTTATAGTATTTAATTAATTATTAATTATAGGATATTTATTTTATAATATTATAATAATTATTATAATAATTATTATTGGGATATATTAGGTATTAGGATTATAATATAGATAGTAATCATAATAATATATAAATATATATATATATATTAGGTAGGATATTATAAATATTAGGATATATAGGATAATATAGGATATTTTAGTATTTTATTAACTTGTTTTTATAGAATTATCTTTTTATAGAGGATAGAGAACCCAAGACAAAGTGAGAGAATCTTGTTTTTGTAAGAAGGAGCACCCTATGTCTACACCATATCTAAATAGAATCGAAATAAAAAATGTAAGTGGGATTTTCTTAGGTGAATCTTTAAACAAAATATGTCCCACAGAAACTCTAAACTATGCCGTTTGATCAAAATATATTCTTCTTTCGCCTAAACTAAGACTAAACTAAGATAAGAAGTTCTGGATAAATTGACACTTCCGATTCGAATCGAATAATTCAGCATATTCCACATTAATAGGAGTACATTTATGTTTCTGCTTCACGAATATGATATTTTCTGGGCATTTCTGATAATATCAAGCATTATTCCTATCTTGGCATTTGTAATTTCCGGAGTTTTAGCCCCGGTTAGGGAAGGACCGGAGAAACTATCTAGTTATGAATCGGGTATAG